TGTTTTGTTTATTTTTACACACGCCTTTTTTTAGGGGGCCTACAGCCATTATGTGGCATAGGGGTTACATCCCGTATGAAACTTAATATTACACCACTTCTACGAATAGCCCTTAATGCTGCATCTCGTCCGAGACCGGGGCCTTTTATCATGACTTCGGCTCGTTGCATACCTTGATCCACTACCGTCCGAATAGCATTTCCTGCTGCGGTTTGTGCCGCAAAGGGTGTCCCTCTTCTTGTACCCTTGAATCCACAAGTACCGGCGGAGGACCAAGAAATTACCCGGCCTCGTACATCTGTAACAGTCACAATGGTATTGTTGAAACTTGCTTGAACATGAATAACCCCTTTTGGTATTCTACGCGCACTCTTACGTAAACTAATACGCCCATTCCTACGTGAACCGATTCTGGGTGCGGGTTTTGCCATATTTTATCGTCTCATAAATATAAGTCAGAGGTATATGGATATATCCATTTCATGCCAAAACGGATCTTTTCCGCTTTTTTTTATTTGTATATTGGGTCCCTTAGGGAGTCTCTTTTATTTTATAAAGATTATCCTTGTCTTTGTTTATGTCTCGGGTTGGAACAAATTACTATAATTCGTCCCCGTCTACGGATCAGTCTACATTTTTCACAAATTTTACGAATGGAGGCCCTTATTTTCATATTTGTCATTCCTTAACTGAATTTCAAATTTACTTATTTGAAGAAAATTAGTTTCTGGAAATTTGAAACTTTCGAATTGTATCCCTCCGAAAGGAATATTGAAGTTGAAAAAAAAAAACCACCTAATCGTTTGAATCCTTGTTTCGGAGTCTAGAAACTATATGCCCTTTGGTTGAATCATAATGACTTCTTTCGATTTTTACTCTATCTTCCGTTGGTATACGTATAAAACTACGTTGAATCCTTCCTGAACCATAACCTAGAATCCGATCTTCATTATCTAAATGAATCCGAAGCATACCATTCGGAAGTGATTCAGGAATTAAACTTTCATGAATCCAGTTTTCTTTTTTCATTCGCGGTAAAACCTCCTTGAAGTATTAACTAATGTAAGAGGAGAGTGAGAATAGAAACCCGTTCTTTATCTTTTTTTTTTCACAAATAGTAAAGTTCCATATCTTAATTTGGATATAAGAAAGCTTACCATATATAACACAAAATTTCTCCGCCGATTCCTTCTAGTCGGGCCTCTCGGTCCGTCATTATACCCCGAGAGGTAGAAAGAATTACAATCCCCATCCCACCTAAAATTCTAGGAATTCGTTGATAACTAGAATAGATTCGTAGACCGGGTCGACTGATCCGTTTTAAATTTAAAACAGTTTTACATGGACCTTTCCTATTCCTTCTATGCCGTAGGGTTAAAACCAAAAAATATTTGTTGTTTTCCTGATGTTTCCTCACATTTTCAATAAAACCTTCTCTTAACAGTATTTTAACAAGGTTTTCGGTAATGTTAGTAGATGGTATTCGAACTGTTCCTTTTCTATTCATGTCAGCATTGCGTATAGAAGTTATTATATCAGCAATAGTGTCTTTACCCATGATAAATTAAAATTATTGTTACCCCCGAACTTTGATATAATCAACATGCTTTTTTCTTTCTATTTTATGAATTGTTAAAGATATATGCGTGAGACAAATTTACTAATTAATCTAGTTTACTCTATTCATATTTTATTCAAATGCTATAATAGCATTAGAGTCTCCGTTTTATTAGACTTATAATACTTCAGGTGCTAATGAAACTATTTTAGTGAAATTTAACTGTCTCAATTCCCGTGCGATCGCACCAAAAATTCTAGTTCCTTTGGGATTTCCTTCTTGATCAATAACAACCGCAGCATTGTCATCATATCGTAGTATCATACCGTTGTCACGTTTGAGTTCTTTACAAGTACGTACAATCACAGCTCTGATCACTTCGGATTTTTCTAGAGGTGTATTTGGTATTGCTTCCTTGATTACAGCAACAATAACGTCACCAATATGAGCATATCGTCGATTACTAGCTCCTATGATTCGAATACACATTAATTGTCGGGCCCCGCTGTTATCCGCTACATTTAAGTGGGTTTGAGGTTGAATCATATCATTTTTTTTTATTTGCTCTTTCACTGCGAAGGGGCTAAGTAAAAAAAGAAATATTGTTTGTCCAAAACAAAAAAAAAAGAAACCTATAATTTTGTTTTTTTTTTTTCATTCAAAAGATTTCTTTTCTTTGGTTATACATTCTTATCCCGAAATAATGAATTGCGTTCGTATAGGCATTTTGGATGCCGCTATTGAAATAGCCTTTCTGGCTACATTTTCTGCTACTCCACCCATTTCATAAAGTATTCTACCCGGTTTAACGATAGCTACCCAATATTCGGGAGATCCTTTACCGGAACCCATACGCGTTTCCGCGGGTCTTACTGTAACAGGTTTGTCTGGAAATATACGTACCCATATTTTTCCGCCGCGGCGTACGTTTCGTGTCATTGCTCGCCGCCCTGCTTCTATTTGTCTAGACGTGATCCACGCGGGTTCAAGTGCCTGAAGAGCATATCTACCAAAGCAAATACGATTACCTCGATAAGATATTCCTTTCATTCTTCCTCTATGTTGTTTACGGAACCTGGCTCTTTTGGGGTTATAGTTGATGGTTCTTTTTCAATTTCAATTCCATCTCTACTACAGAACCGGACATGAGAGTTTCTTCTCATCCAGCTCCTCGCGAATGAAAAATAACAATTATAACATGGTATACATGTATTTAATGAATAATATACTGAATCGTGGGAGTCTTTGAGATTTTATCTAATATCTAATCTATTACAAATTTGTATATCTTGTTTTGATAGTTTATATAAAAAAAACTAAACATGTATTCAATTTCTATTTATTTATAGTTATAGATAATTATTTTATAGATTAGTTAGAGATAATAGATAATAATAATAGAATTTCGTTTTATTATAACGAGTATTTATTTTGTTTTGTCTTTTTTATTATCATATTATATTGGATCTATCAAAATTTAGAAATCCAATAAAATAAAAACTTTCGCGGGCGAATATTTACTCTTTCCATATCTATTTCAGTTGTAGGGTTATCCTATGACATGGCCTCTCAGAATAAAAGTGGATTGGTCCCGGGTTCGTTTCGCCATCCTACCCAATGAATTATTAGGATTCGTTTTCAATAGAATCTTCTGCATCCACGGGTTCCGTCGTTCCCATCGCTTCGCGATTAATGGTTAGGCCTGAATTCTACAGCGGAGCTACTAATGAAAATGAAATGTGTTAGTGAGTCAATTTTCTCAGTCTTTGTGGACCCAGGGCTCTTGACTTTTTTTGTTCTATGAACAAATTCATCGAATTATAGATCAATCAAATTAGTATTGATGCTTTATTACGCTATCCTTTATAAGATCGCTCAGAGACCTTACATATTGGAATCATATAGCATTAGTATTCTTTTTCTCTCTTTCTCTCACCCTTCCATTTATCTGCATTCTTTTTGTTATTGCTTCACAACTTAAAATCAGATTGGTTTTTCTTTTTTTGCTTGTTTATGCAAACAAAAATTCAGTTGCTACAATGATATGATCAATATATCATATCGTGACTAGTTCTTTAGATCCAGATAATATGAAGCGGTGAGTTGGTTATTAGTTCGATAGTTATTAGTTCATACTATGGGCCAGTCCTTTTTTTTGACTACTAACCCTACAAAAACCAACGAGTCACACACTAAGCATAGCAATTATATCAATATAAAAAAATGAATTGAATTTTTATTCAACCTTATAGAATTGCCCATTTTTTTTTTGATTTAACAGAAAAAGAATGAAAGAGTTTGTCATTTTTTGCTTTTTTATTTCCGATAGAACGTAAAGACAAGTCAAATAAAGGCTTAGGCTTCCTCGTCTACAAATATCCAAATTTTGATGCCTAATACCCCATAGATAGTTCCAACTGCATAGGAACAATAATCAATTTTAGCTCGAATGGTTTGTAGAGGAACTCTACCCTCTCTGATCCATTCGACACGCGCAATTTCTTTTCCGTCGATACGTCCTGCAATTTGTACTTGAATTCCTTTTGTACCTGCTTGTTCAGTTAATTCAATAGCCTTTTTCATTGCTTTTCGAAATGAAACCCTATTCTTTAATTGTCCGGCTATAAATTCGGCGAGAATATTAGGGTGTCCATAAGGGTTTGTAATTCTTGTAAGAGCAATGTTGAGTTTTCGGTTTACACAATTAATTTCTTTTTGTACATCTATCTGCAATTCTTCGATTCTTCGAGGCCCACCTTTACCTTCTAGTAATAATTTTGGGAATCCCATATAGATTATGACCTGAATCAAATCGATTCTTTTTTGAATCTTTATGCATGCAATTCCCTCAACACCAGAGGATATTTGAATATTTTTTTGTACATAATTCTTGATCCAATCTCGGATTTTTTGATCTTCTTGTAGCCCTTCGGAATAATTTTGTGGTTGTGCAAACCAAAGAGAATGATGACCTTGGGTTGCACCAAGTCTGAAACCAAGTGGATTTATTTTTTGTCCCATAATCTCCCAATACTATATATATCATGACACGTCATATCCGTGTACTTACTTATTTTTATTTCTCCATACGTTGCCTTTGAAGTATAATATGGCGTATTTGGCTCCTTTATACTTCCTTTACAGATATATCTTTTAATCCAATAGTTATATGAAAAACGGGTCTTTTTATCGGATAACTACGCCCTCGAGCTCTAGGTTTTCATTTTTTCACAGTAGTACCCCTTCACGACTTCCGCTTTGCTAATGATTAAACTTGCTTCGTTTAAACCGACATTGTGAATAGCATTTGTTGCTGCAGAATAAACCAATTTTAAAATTGGATAACCCACTCGATAAGGCATAAGTTCGAGTCTCATACGTCTATCTTCGTATAAACGTCCACAAATCTGATCAATTTCAATTACTCTTTCTGCTTTATTAG